CGAGATCAATCTACAATATGTATATGGATCTTCATAAATGTTAATATCAATTAAATATATGGAATGTACATAGTATCTCAATTCTATTTCTTTGCTTCATCTATTTGTTTTCTTTATCTATTTGATTTTTGTTGATTCCAATCAATCTGAAATAATCGCGAGGCAACTCTTATTATTTTCTAATTTATAGAAAATTAGAAAGTAATCTTTTTTTTAGCATTTCAAAGAAGTAATGGATTGCGCGGTTTACAGATAATCCAAGGCGTTCTATGGTAACTTCTTCGGATTTCAAAATTCGAAAAGGGTTATCCTATCGATTTTGAATCCTTCAGCCATGATAGCAAACGCGTCAATAAAGCACAGCAGAAATAAAAGCCAATACAATTTCGGAATGAAGATATTTTTATTAATTCAATTTTTTAATTCGAAATTGAATTAAATTAATGAATTCAATATATTAAATAATTAATAAAGATTATTTATGCTTTGCAAAACGATCTATAAAAAATCTATAAAAAAGTGATACAATTTGATTCCCCAACTCAATTCGTAGTATCTCTAGAGTCCACTCCTTCCCCATATTACGAGTGAAAGGGAAAATGTAAAGACTACCATTAACGCAGCCCAAGCGAGACTTACTATATCCATGTGAATTATGTCCCCTATCTCTCTGAATATGAAGGAATTATTCCATTAGTGTTTATTAATAATAGTGGAATCACTGGTGCAGAGTCAAAAGGGGATTCTGACCCAACACCCTTGATGAAAGACTCCAATAAATATGAAAAATGAAACTGCAGTTACGCTTTTCTTTTGAAGTATCAAAGGGAATGCTACTAATATATATATGTAGGAATACTGATACCTATTCTTTATTTTTCTTGTCCTTCATTATCATTAAGTAAAAGAAAAAAGCCAATTATCCCTCCAATCTAATTCAAGACCCGGCCAGTAGACACGACATTAGTATTAGTAATGGAAAAAAATTGGTAACTCTTTATTTGATATGATAGCCCTTCCACTACTATAATCTTTACTTGAATCCTAAATACAACGAGTTACGGCACTTTAATTTAAAGAAGGGAACCACCAGCTGTTTCCAATCAAGAAAGTCTCAAGACTACGCGTGTTTTGCTGGGAAAAATTCGGCGAGTTATAACAGCAAAGGAGAATAAAGAATAAGGGATTTCGAGTCTTGTCTTTTGTTAATCAGGCGACACCCAGATTTGAACTGGGGAAAAAGGATTTGCAGTCCCCCACCTTACCGCTCGGCCATGCCGCCAAAACGATACAAAATAGATGAAAATATTCCCCTTTATTTGTTATTTGTTTTTTTGGGGGGGGCCGGCTCCTTCCCTTCAATTAATTTTATAGTATCTCAAAACACCCAATATCTAAATACCTCTCTTTTCTATTAAAAAACCAAATGGGAATTTTTTTCAGTTACAAAAGCAAAAATTCAGAACAAATTGGAACCGTTAACTATATGACTGTAAATTCATGACCCACTCTTGGATTTACATCTCAAATTGTCTTTCCCTAATGATAAATGATATAAGAAAATCAAAATTGATAATTGATATATAACTAATCAGTCTTGATTTTTTTATTGCAAAAAAAAAATCAAGACTGATTTCAATTATAATGTCAATTATTAGTATATGTAAACCCCAAACATAAGTTGTGTTCCACAGTTAGCTTATGGGGTATATTATTTGTGTATGATGCCTGTTTATAGGGAATTGGCGGACACTTGTCGTACTGCAATTTAGATTGATTAGATTGAAGAGAAAATAGAAATTTTGATAGAGTACGACATGTGCTGTCCCGAGTAGAAGTATGCAATAAAGGAGAACGATGTATGGATAGATAGCTATAGCAGCGCGGGTTTAATAAATACAAGCCTTCTTATGCACTTCAATCGTATTCTAAAAATAAAAATTCTACAAAAAAAGAAAAAGGAGTTCTCTGCAAATCTTTTTTGGAACAATGGAATTCACGAAAGAGTTAAGTACTAAAAAAATTAACTTTCTATTGTTATATTGTTTCTGATTATTATGTCTTTATCCCCGTGAATGGATCAAATCCCGAATCCATTTATTTTTCTGATATCCAATCGGATTGGAATATGTAATATCATAATAATGGTATAAAGTGAATTTTCTATTCTAGACAAAATAAAAAAACTCCATAATTCTAAGTGGAATTTATCAATTCCTTTCCGTTTGGATCTGTCTCTTAGAAATTCCAATTTAACTAAGTCTAAAATTAAGTCTAAAATCATCTTTTTTCCTCCGTTCATACGTATTTCATACATTCCATATATATGGAGTTGGGTAAAATTTCATGTGATTCAGTAAACAGAATCGAAATTCCATCATTGCTAGATCGATTCATATGATTCAATGCAGAATGAGAAAAGAATGGGATTTTTTGATAAATGGGAAATTCAAAATGCTCGGTGACGGAAATGCGGGAATGTCTACAATACCCGGGTTGA